GGGTTTGATATTGAATTTTTTAKGGGAAAAAATCACATATATGCTCATGAAATCTTTTATGCAATTTATAATAATAAGTCTTTATATACCTCACCATTTATACGCAAGGCGGGAAATTAGAACCACCTTTGTCGAAGGGCTTCGGCGGGCACTGTGAAATGACCACGAAACGAAAAGAGAGAAAAAAGAGTGTTGACCCCCGTGGAGAGAACGCCCGGCATGGGGGGTTATCTCGCCATTAGATTGCCACCATTAACTTATGCAAGCGTCGATGAAAGTTAGTGGGATTATACAATTAATGGCCCTGAAATAGGAACCAGATGCCAGGAATAAATCATAACGTACTACCCCCACAATTTTTGTCCCTCACCTTCAATAAACGAATGCATTAAGATATCACAGGTTGGTCGGTTCTTACTGTATCGTTATTTGACTTGAAGAGATGTTGATACTTGGTGTATATGAGGGGGTCCATTGTGTGTTAGTCCTTCTGTTTCATTGTTATTTCATTCATGTTAATCCTATTGATAAATCTTTACTAAAAGTAATTGCATGAGGGAGTTTTCTTGATTGCTTAAGTTAATTTTATGGGGATAATACATTGATGTATTAAAACCATAACCTTATGGTTTAATAAGGGTAATGGTAGTGATCATATATAGTCCTATATATCCTAAGAGTTATGGTTACATTCAATATATGGTAGTAACCATATATGTACATATAAAACATATAAAGGTGGATGTGCATAACAAATGCTCGCGCATATATTGTTAAGAGGTCAGAGGATAGTTTAAGTGAAGAACGTTAGCTTTGGGAGCTAATGGTGGGGGTTAAAATCCCTCTTCTCTGAGCAGTAGGGGGGATTTTAACCTCCGACGTTCGGCTTACAAAACCGACGCTCTGGAACTGAGCTACTAATGCATTGTCATCCTAATACTTTGTTTTCTATGGTTGCTGCTGCGGGAATAACAACTAAGAAGAGGGAAAAGTAGGTCAGGGATGCGATTTGGCCAATGATAATGTACGGTTCTTCAACTGGTATCCCTCCAATTCATGTGAGGATTGCTACATTTGCGATAAGTGCTCAAAATAGAAATTGGGTAACTGGCCGGAAGGTTAAGCTTCGTTGTTTAGAGGTGTGGAGAATGGGGACTACCATAAGAACTAGAATGGAAGCCAGGAGGGCAAGGACCCCTCCAAGTTTGTTAGGAATCGAACGCAGAATTGCGTATGCAAATAGGAAGTATCACTCAGGTTTAATATGAGGAGGGGTGACTAAAGGGTTTGCTGGGGTGAAATTGTCTGGGTCTCCGAGGAGATTGGGAGCGAATAGTGCAAGACAGGTTAGTAGAATAATTACGCCTGCAAACCCAAGCAGGTCTTTGTAAGAGAAGTATGGGTGGAAAGAAATTTTGTCTGTGTCAGAATTTAGGCCAAGGGGGTTATTTGAGCCTGTTTCGTGAAGGAACAAGAGGTGAAGCATGGTCATAGCGGCTACGATGAAGGGGAGAAGGAAGTGGAAGGCAAAGAAACGGGTCAGGGTTGCGTTGTCAACCGAGAAACCGCCTCAGATTCATTGAACGAGGGTTCCGCCGACGTAGGGGACAGCGGACAGGAGATTGGTAATGACGGTTGCCCCTCAAAAGGATATTTGTCCTCATGGGAGTACATAGCCTACGAAGGCAGTTCCTATAACTAAAAGAAGGAGAATGACTCCGATGTTTCATGTTTCTTTGTAGAGATAGGAACCGTAATAGAGTCCTCGCCCGATATGAAGGTAAATACAGATAAAAAAGAAAGATGCTCCGTTGGCGTGAAGATTTCGGATTAGTCATCCGTAGTTTACGTCCCGGCAGATATGGGCGACGGAGGAGAAGGCTGTGGCGATATCGGAAGTGTAATGTATAGCAAGAAATAGTCCTGTAAGGAGTTGGGAGATTAGGCAGAGACCAAGGAGGGATCCAAAGTTTCATCAGACGGAAATATTGGAAGGTGCAGGTAGGTCAACTACTGCGTGGTTTGCGATTTTTAATAGGGGGTGTGTTTTTCGAAGGCTTGCCATTTGAGGTTCCTGTAGTTGAGTTACAACGGTGGTTTTTCAAGCCATGGGGCCGGGTTAAAGTCCCGGCAGGAACTATGTCCTTTTTCATGTCTTTATTATTATTAGGGTTGGTGTTGGGGCTGGTTGTAGTTGCTTCTAACCCTTCTCCATACTTTGCTGCCCTGGGGCTGGTTGCGGCGGCGGGTGTGGGGTGTGGAATTTTGGTTTGACACGGGGGCTCATTTTTATGTTTTATTTTATTTTTAATTTATTTAGGAGGTATGTTGGTTGTGTTTGCTTATTGTGCGGCTCTTGCTGCTGATTCTCATTGAGAAAGTCTTGGAAGTCGGTCTGTTGTTGTCTCAATGTCAGGGTACGGGGCGGCAGTGGGGGTGCTTGCAGTGGTTCTTTGTGGGGGGTGATATGAGTCTTCTTGATTGACTGTGGAGGAATTTCATGAGTTAGTTGTGCATCGAGGGGACGCTGCGGGGGTTGCTTTGATATACATGTCAGGGGGAAAAATACTGATGATTGCTGCTTGAACTTTACTTCTAACTCTTTTTGTGGTGATAGAGCTGGTTCGGGGGATGAGTCGTGGGGCGCTTCGGTCTATTTAGATGGCGAGGAGAAGTACTGCAAAGGCTAAGGTAAGTAGAAAGAGGGTGAGGTAGGTTTTGATTATGCCGCGCTGGGTGTTGCTAACTACTGTAATAATGGGGAGGTTCAGAGAAGTTACGGCTTTTGGGCCTACTTTTTCAAATCATGTCTGATCGATGGCTTGGCTTGCAATTGCTTGACCTAAGATTAGGCTTAATTTTGGGAATAGTCGGTGAATTACTGCAGGAAAGAATCCAAGCATGTTGGAGAAGTGGTGGGGGGCTAGTTGTGGGRTGGGTTTAAGTTGTTTGCTTGTTAGAGATGCCAGTTCTAAGGCAATAGCAAGGCCTGAGATGGTAACGATCAGAGCGGCTAATTTAAGTAAAGGGGGCATGGTTATAACAGGAGTTTTTAAGGGGACAATGTTTGAGGTGATAAGAAGACCTGCAATAATGCTTCCTCAGGCTAGTCGTTTGATAGGATTAATAACTGCTGGGTTGTTTTCGTTAATGGGGGAGAGTGAGGGGAATCGAGGGTGGCCTATAGAAACGAAAAAGACTACTCGTAGACTGTAAACGGCAGTGAAGGAGGTGGCTAGAAGGGTCATAGTGAGGGCTCAGGCGTTTAGGTAGGAGTTATTTAGGGCTTCAATAATGGCGTCTTTGGAGAAAAATCCTGCTAGGAAGGGAGTGCCGGTGAGGGCGAGACTGCCAATAGTTAGACAGGAGGATGTGAAGGGGGTCAGGCGGTGTATACCGCCTATTTTTCGGATGTCTTGTTCGTCGTTTAGGCTGTGAATAATTGAGCCCGAGCAGAGGAAAAGTATTGCTTTGAAAAAAGCGTGGGTGCAGATGTGGAGGAAGGCAAGTTGTGGTTGATTTAGTCCAATTGTAACTATTATTAGGCCGAGCTGACTTGATGTTGAGAAGGCAACAATCTTTTTGATGTCGTTTTGAGTGAGAGCGCAAGTGGCAGTAAAGACGGTGGTTAAGGCTCCCAGGCAGAGGCAGACTGTTAAGGCAGTTTGATTGTTTTCCATGAGGGGGCTCATGCGGATGAGAAGAAAGATACCTGCAACGACCATAGTGCTCGAGTGAAGTAGGGCAGAGACCGGTGTAGGGCCTTCCATTGCGGAAGGAAGTCAGGGGTGAAGGCCAAATTGAGCCGATTTGCCAGTGGCAGCAACGATAAGGCCAATCAGGGGGAAGGTTAAGTCAAAGTCTTTTGCAGCCACAAACATCTGTTGTATCTCTCATGAGTTAAGGTTTATTGCTATTCAGGCTATAGCAAAGATAAGGCCGATGTCCCCGACTCGATTGTACAGGACTGCTTGGAGTGCGGCGGTATTTGCATCTGCTCGGCCAGATCATCAGCCGATAAGAAGGAAGGACATAATTCCGACCCCTTCTCAGCCGATAAAGAGTTGAAACATGTTGTTAGCAGTGACTAAGATAAGTATAGCAATGAGGAAAATAAGGAGGTACTTGAAGAATCGGTTCATGTAGGGGTCGGCATGCATGTATCAAGATGCAAATTCTAGAATGGATCATGTGACGTACAGGGCGATGGGGATAAAAATGGTTGAGTAGTGGTCAAATTTAAGGCTAATGTTAATATCAAATGATAGGGTGTTGGTTCAGTTTCAGCTGGTGACGACAATTTCGGCGCCTTCATCTATAAGAAGAAATAAGGGGAGTAGGCTAAAAAAGAAAGCTAATTTTACTGCTGCCTTTACTTTAAGAAGGGCTCAGTCATCTTCTTGGGGGCTGGGATGTAAGGTTGTTAAGATGGGGTATGAGAGGGTGAAGAAGACTAGGATTAGGCTGGATGTTATGATAAGTGAAGTTGGGAGCATAGCTACTACTTGGATTTGCACCAAGAGTTTTTGGTTCCTAAGACCAACGGATGAGCTGTTATCCTTTAGGAGCGAAAAGTCGAGTTAGCCCTGGGGTTCAACCAGGGGGGCGAGGATTAGCAGTCTTCGGTGCTTAGCGAGCCTATCTCGGTGGACGAAAGGGTTTTAACCTTTGTTTCTAGAATCACAATCTAATGTTTTTGTTAAACTACATCTACAAGCGGCCCACCCTCAAATTAGTTCGGGCTTAAGAATGAGAAGAATCAGGGGAAGAAGGTGGAGGACTATTAAGAGGTGCTCTCGTGTGTGAGAGGGTTCTAGGGCAGTAACGTGTGCGGGGAGTTGACTTCGTTGGGTCATGAGGAACATATACAAGGAATATCCTGCAGTAATAAGGGTTCCGGCGCCGGTGAGGGCAAGGGTTCATCAGGATCAATTGAAGAGGGAAACGATAATTATTAGTTCTCCTATGAGGTTGGGGAGAGGGGGGAGGGCCAGATTAGCTAGGCTTGCAATAAATCATCATGTCGTTATAAGGGGAAGTGCCATTTGTAGTCCTCGGGCCAGAACTATTGTCCGGCTGTGAGTGCGTTCATAATTTGTGTTAGCTAAGCAGAAAAGGGCGGAGGAGGTAAGGCCGTGAGCGATTATAAGAATTAGTGCTCCGGAGAAGCCCCATGGGGTTTGAATTAGAATTCCCCCTACGACAAGGCCCATATGACTTACGGAGGAGTAAGCAATAAGTGATTTTAGATCCGTTTGTCGCAGGCAAATTGAGCCCGTCATGATGATCCCTCAGAGTGCGAAGATAATAAAAGGATAGCTTAATTCTTTGGTTAGGGGCTCAAGGATTGTAAGTATACGTATTATCCCATATCCCCCAAGTTTAAGTAAGACGGCGGCAAGGATTATTGATCCTGCCACTGGGGCTTCTACATGGGCTTTTGGGAGTCATAGATGGACGCCATACAATGGTATTTTAACTAGAAAGGCTAGTAAGCAAGCGACTCATCAGAGTTTGTCGCCGTAGGTGGTTAGCGGGATGGGAGGAGCGTATGCCAGGGTGAGTAAGGAGAGAGAGCCTGTGGTGTTTTGGAGGAGGAGGAGGGCGACTAAAAGAGGGAGAGAACCAGCCAGGGTATAGAATAGGAAGTAGACCCCTGCATTGAGTCGTTCTGCCTGGTTACCTCAGCGGGTAATGAGGATTAGTGTCGGAATTAGTGTGGCTTCAAATATGACATAAAATATGATTATTTCGGTGGCCCCAAAAGCTAGAATCAAGAAGAATTGGAGGGATGTTAGTAGAGTAATATACATGCGCTGTCGGTTAATGGGCTCAGAGGCGGTGTGATTTTGGCTGGCGAGAATTATAAGTGGCAGGAGCCAGCATGTCAATACGAGGAGGGGCGTAGAGAGAGGGTCTTTAGCAAGGTAAGGGCTGAGGGAGGATCAGCCAACTTCTGATAAGTTAGTTAATCAGGATAGGCTGGCAAAAGCAATAATGAGGCTGTGTAGGAGGGCTGTGGGTCATAATCATTTGCCGGGGACTAATCAGGTTGTAGGGACGAGCATGAGGGTGGGGAGTAAGATTTTTAACATTGTAGGAGGTTTAGGCTTTGTAGACGGTCGGAACCGTGGGTTCGTGCAGTTGCGACGAGGAGGGCTAGGCCTGCACTTGCTTCACAAGCTGAAAAAGCTAGGAGGAGAAGGGGGGAGGCTGAGAAGCTAGTGGAGCTTAATTGGAGGGCCCAGAGGGAGAGAGCAATGAATAGGGATAGTATTATACCTTCTAAGCAGAGGAGGACCGATAGGAGGTGGGTTCGGTGAAATGTTAGACCTGTAAGTCCTAGTATGAATGCGGAGGAAAAGGTAAAGTGAACGGGGGTCATCAGGTGGATCGTGGGGTTAAACCACGAATTTTTGAGCCGAAATCAAATGTTATATCTTTTAACTAATCACCCATTCAGCTCATTCGAGCCCTCCTTGGAGTCACTCGTAAACAAGGCCTAGTGTGAGAAGGACTAGGACAGTTGATGCTCAGAGGAAGGTAAGGAGGGGGGAGGAAAGCTGGTCTCCTCATGGGAGAGGCAGAAGAAGCGCGATCTCTAAGTCGAAGAGTAGGAAGAGAATTGCGACGAGAAAGAAGCGAAGGGAAAAGGGTAGTCGGGCGGATCCTAGGGGGTCAAAGCCGCATTCGTATGGGGAGAGCTTCTCATAGTCGGGGCTCATTTGTGGGAGTCAGAAGGACACGATGGCTAGGATGATAGAGAGAGCAGTGGTAATAATAAGAATTGTTGTAACCAAGTTCATTTTCTTTCCTCGGACTTTAACCAAGACCATGTGAGTGGAAGTCACTTATACTATGTTTGATACTAGAAAGATTACGAGCCTCATCAGTAGATTGAAATATAGAGGAATAGTCATACGACGTCTACGAAGTGTCAATATCAGGCGGCTGCTTCGAATCCAAAATGGTGCTCAGATGTAAAGTGGTATTGGATTTGACGGATAAGGCAGACTGCCAAGAAGGTGGAGCCAATAATTACATGTAGGCCGTGAAAGCCTGTTGCCACAAAGAATGTTGAGCCATAGACGCCGTCTGCGATAGTAAATGGAGCTTCGAAGTATTCTAGTCCTTGAAGGAAGGTAAAATAAAACCCGAGAAGGATGGTTAGGGAAAGTGATTGAATTGCTGGTTTTCGATCTCCCTCTATGATGCTGTGGTGAGCTCAGGTGACTGTAACCCCAGAGGCTAAGAGAACGGCTGTGTTGAGAAGCGGAACTTCAAATGGGTCTAGGGTTGTGATCCCCGTGGGAGGTCAGCACCCCCCTAAATCAGGGGTGGGGGCAAGACTTGAGTGGTAAAAGGCTCAGAAAAACCCTAGGAAAAAGAAGACTTCTGAAGTGATGAAGAGAATTATTCCGTACCGAAGGCCTTTTTGAACAGGAGGTGTGTGATGTCCTTGAAATGTCCCTTCTCGAATGATGTCTCGTCATCACTGGTATATTGTAAGAAGAAGAAGCACTGTTCCTAAGGACATTAGGACTGTGGAATTAAAGTGGAATCAAATTGCGGTTCCGGAGGTTATGAGCAGGGCGGCAACTGCGCCTGTAAGTGGTCAAGGGCTGGGGTCGACTATGTGGTATGCGTGTGCTTGGTGGGCCATTAGACGTTTTCTTGTAGATAGAGGCTTAGTAGGAGGACAAATACGTAGGCTTGAATAATTGCAACGGCTACTTCCAGAAGAGAAAGCATTAGGAGAAGGGCTCCTGTTAGGATGGCTACAGTTGGTTGTAAAGAGATAAGAACAAACAGGCCTGTGGAGATAAGTTGAATTAGGAGGTGGCCGGCTGTCAGATTTGCTGTGAGTCGTACCCCTAGGGCAAGGGGGCGGATTATTAAACTGATTGTTTCGATGACAATGAGAATCGGGATGAGGAGGAGGGGAGTTCCTTCTGGCAGGAGGTGTGCTAGGGAGAGGTTTGGTTGGTTTCGTATTCCGATGAGAACTGTGGCCAGTCAGAGGGGGACTGCAAAACCTAGGTTAATTGATAGTTGGGTCGTAGGGGTGAAGGTATAGGGGAGAAGGCCGAGGAGATTTAGACTAAGGAGAAAAATTATAAGTGAAGCTAAAATTAGGGCTCACTTATGCCCGGGGTGATTAATAGGTAGAAGAAGTTGTCGTGTAAACATGCCAAAGAATCAGCCTTGTAAAGTTATTAAGCGGTTATTAAGCCATCGGGAGGTTGGGGTTGGGAGGAGAACTCAGGGGAGTAGCAGGGCAAGTCCTATTAAGGGGACTCCTATATAGAATGGGCTCGAAAACTGGTCAAAAAAACTTGCTATCATGGTCAGGTTCAGGATTCTGTTTTAGGGGTATCTGTGCTCTGAAGTGTTGGCTCATTGGGGAAAGTGTGGGCTCCGACTTTTAGGGGCAAGATAGTGAGGAAAATTACTCAGGAAAATACCAGGATGGCAAATCAAGGTGCGGGGTTTAGTTGAGGCATGTCGCTGGGGGTGGTTGGGAGGCACCATTCTTTAGCTTAAAAGGCTAACGCTATGCCCTGTTTAGCTTCTCAGCGAAGCGTCCTCGAGCATGAGGGAGGATCATTTTTCAAAGTATTCTAGGGGGACAGCTTCAACCACAATGGGCATAAAGCTGTGATTTGCGCCGCAGATTTCAGAGCATTGGCCATAAAAGACACCTGGGCGAGAAGCGATAAATGCCGTTTGGTTTAGGCGTCCTGGAACGGCGTCCATTTTTACACCAAGAGATGGGACAGCTCATGAGTGCAATACATCTTCAGCTGACACTAGAACGCGGATGGGGGATTCAACTGGAATAACCATGCGGTGGTCTGCTTCCAGAAGACGAAATTGGCCTGGGGCGAGGTCTTGTGTGGGTAGCATGTAGGAGTCAAAACCAAGATCTTCGTAGTCTGTGTATTCGTAGCTTCAGTATCATTGATGGCCTATGGCTTTAATTGTAAGATGGGGATCATTAATTTCATCCATAAGATAAAGAATGCGTAATGATGGGAGGGCAATCAGAATCAAGATAAACGCTGGGAGGATAGTTCAGATTACTTCAATTTCTTGGGAATCTAAAATATATTTGTTGGTTAATTTGGTGGAGACTATAGCCACGATAATATAAAGCACTAGTGTGCTGATTAAAAAGACGATTATTAAGGCGTGGTCGTGGAAGTGGAGAAGTTCTTCTATAACTGGGGAAGCTGCATCTTGAAATCCTAGCTGTGAGGGATGGGCCATTAAGGGGTTAAGGCGCGCGGGGCTTAAACCCACGATTTTGCCTTGACAAAGCAATGTAATGATCTATTTTACTAGCGCCTTATAAAGAAAGTGACAGAGTGGTTATGTAGTTGGCTTGAAACCAGCCCACGGGGGTTCGATTCCTTCCTTTCTCGGTAGCTAGCAGTTTCACTTGCACGAATGCTGGTTCTTCAAATGTGTGGTAAGGGGGAGGGCAGCCGTGTAGTCATTCGACGTTAGTCGAAGCCATTTCTACTGAGTGAACTTCACGTTTAGAGGCGAAAGCTTCTCAAATAATGAAGAGGAAAAGAATAACAGCCACGAGGGAGATTAATGAGCCGATGGATGAGACAGTGTTTCACAGTGTATATGCGTCAGGGTAGTCTGAGTACCGACGAGGCATTCCGGCTAGGCCAAGGAAGTGCTGAGGGAAGAATGTGAGATTTACACCGACAAACATGATACCAAAATGAATTTTAGTTCAGGTGCTGTGGAGAGTGTAACCAGAAAACAGGGGGAATCAGTGTACGAAGCCGGCCATAATAGCAAAGACTGCTCCTATAGACAGAACGTAGTGGAAGTGGGCAACTACATAATAAGTGTCGTGAAGGACAATATCTAGAGATGAGTTGGCTAAAACAATCCCGGTGAGTCCTCCGACCGTAAACAGGAAGATGAAGCCAATGGCTCAGAGCATGGGAGTTTCTCATTTGATTGTGCCTCCGTGCAGGGTTGCTAATCAGCTAAAGACTTTTACACCGGTCGGGATGGCAATAATTATTGTTGCGGATGTAAAGTAGGCACGTGTATCAACGTCCATGCCAACTGTAAACATATGGTGGGCTCAAACAATGAACCCTAGAAGGCCGATGGCCATTATTGCTCAGACCATTCCTATGTACCCGAAAGGTTCTTTTTTACCGGAATAGTAGGCTACAATATGAGAGATTATTCCAAACCCTGGAAGAATTAAAATGTAAACTTCTGGATGGCCGAAGAATCAGAATAGGTGTTGGTAAAGAATTGGGTCTCCTCCTCCGGCTGGGTCGAAGAAAGTGGTGTTGAGGTTTCGGTCTGTAAGAAGCATTGTGATTCCGGCAGCGAGGACCGGAAGGGATAGGAGGAGCAAGACAGCGGTAATTAGAACGGCCCATACAAATAGTGGGGTCTGATACTGCGAAATCGCCGGAGGTTTCATGTTAATAATTGTAGTAATAAAATTAATTGCTCCAAGAATAGATGAGATCCCGGCCAGATGAAGAGAAAAGATGGTTAAGTCAACTGATGCACCTGCATGGGCGAGGTTTCCTGCCAGCGGGGGGTATACTGTTCAGCCGGTGCCAGCCCCGGCTTCAACCCCAGAAGAGGCCAGCAGAAGAAGGAATGATGGGGGAAGCAGTCAGAAGCTCATATTGTTTATCCGGGGGAATGCTATGTCGGGGGCGCCGATCATAAGCGGAATTAATCAGTTTCCAAAGCCTCCGATTATAATTGGTATTACTATAAAGAAAATTATTACAAATGCGTGTGCTGTAACAATTACATTGTAAATCTGGTCGTCTCCTAAGAGAGCCCCAGGCTGGCTTAGTTCTGCTCGAATGAGAAGACTTAAGGCAGTTCCTACTATTCCGGCCCAAGCACCGAATACAAGATAAAGGGTGCCGATGTCTTTATGGTTGGTTGAGAAAAATCAGCGTGTGATTGCCACAGGTAAGATGGCTGAGGTTTAAGCGGTGGATTGTAGCCCCATAGACAGAGGTTTGAGTCCTCTTCTTACCAAGTTCCGAGGTGTTTTACATGTTGGGTTGCAAACCCAAAGTGGTAGGCTAAACGCCTACCGGGACTTTACCCGCCTTCCCCGCTTTAGCAGGCGGGGAAAGTAGTAGGCAGATGCTCGCTGGTTTGAGCGCTTAGCTGTTAACTAAGAGTTTGCAGGATCGAGGCCTGCCCGCCTAGAAAAGCTTTAGCTTAATTAAAGCGCTTGCTTTGCAAGCAGGACATGTGAGTTAAAGTCTCGCAAGTTTTACAGGGACTAGGAGATTTTAACTCCCACTGACGGCTTTGAAGGCTGTTGGTCTAAATTAACCTAAGTCTCTAAATGGAACAAAGTATAGCGATAGCTGGGGCTATTGGAAGGAGAAAAATAGCGGCAATTGTGGAAGCTGAAAAGGGGAGGGAAGAGGTGGATGTTGGGTGACGTCAGGGGGTGGTCCCGATGTGGGTGTTTGGAGAGATAGTGAGAGATAATGCGTAGGCAAGACGAAGGTAAAAATAAAGGCTGAGAAGTGCTGAGAGGGCGGCTAGTGTGGCTAGCGGTGCTAGTCCTTGCTTGGTCAATTCTTGAAGAATAAGTCATTTTGATAGAAAGCCAGTTAGTGGGGGGAGTCCCGCGAGGGAAAGTAAAATTAGAGGGGCGAGGATGGGGGCTGCGGGAACTTTTGCTCAAGCCATAGCTAGGAGGTTAATGGTCGTCGAGTTGTTTAGTTTAAACAAAAGAAAGGCTGAGAAGGTTATAGTAAAATAGAGGATGAGGGTCAGGACCGCCAGGGCGGTAGAATATTGTAAAACTAAAGTTATTCAGCCGAGATGGGCAATAGAGGAGTAGGCCAAGATTTTACGAATTTGGGTTTGATTGAGACCTCCCCAGCCCCCAACTAAAGTTGATGCGATTCCTAGGGCAAGGAGAAGGGCAGAATTGGTGGGTTGAAGCTGTAGGAGAAGGACGAATGGGGCGAGTTTTTGTCAGGTGGATAGAATAAGGCCGGTAATAAAGTCAACGCCTTGAATGACTTCGGGCAGTCAGGAGTGTATTGGGGCAAGTCCAATTTTTAGGCCGATTGCAAGAGTGATGAGTGTAACAGGGAGTGGATGTGTCAGTAGTTGAATGTTTCATTGTCCTGTGAGTCAGGCGTTTGTGCCGCTTGCAAATATAAGTATGGCGGCTGCTGTGGCTTGGGCAACAAAATATTTAGTGGTTGCTTCGACTGCACGGGGGTGGTGAAGCTGGGCTATGAGGGGAAGAATAGCAAGGGTATTAATTTCAAGGCCTATTCAGGCGAGTAATCAGTGGGAGCTTGCAAATGTGATGGTGGTTCCTAGTCCGAGTGCGAATAATAGAGTGGCTAAGATGAACGGGCTCATTAGCAGAGGAAGGACTTTAACCAACATATTTGGGGTATGGGCCCAAGAGCTTGACTTAGCTGACTGTACTAGGAAGTGGTGTAGTGGAAGCACTGGGAGTTTTGATCTCCCCAGGTAGGGTTCAAATCCCTTCTTTCTAAGGAGTTGGGAGGACTTTAACCTCCATAATTCACTCTATCAAAGTGGCCCTTTATTTCAGGCACAGCTCCGGGATTAGAGGTGCGGGGGAAGTCCTGCGAGTGCAATGGGGAGGGAAAGGTGTCAAATGACTAAGGCTAGAGTTAAAGGAAGGAAATTTTTCCAGATTAGATGCATAAGTTGGTCGTATCGGAAGCGAGGGTAGGAAGCTCGGACTCATAAAAATACAACAGATAATAATGCGGCCTTAGTCATAAGGTTAATTGCGGTGAGTTCGGGAAGTGTGGGGATGTGATAAGCCCCTAAAAATAGTGTGGCAGAAAGCGTATTTATTAATAAGATGTTGGCATATTCGGCTAAAAAGAACAGGGCAAATGGACCTCCTGCATATTCAACATTGAACCCAGAAACAAGTTCTGACTCACCTTCAGTGAGGTCAAAGGGGGCACGGTTAGTTTCTGCTAGTGTGGAGACATATCATATTGCGGCCAGGGGTCATGCTGGAATAATTAGTCAAATACTTTCTTGGGCGACGTTAAAGATTTGGAGGGTGAAGCCCCCAGTAAAAATGATTGTGGATAGAAGAATAAGTCCTAGGCTTACTTCATAAGAAATGGTTTGGGCAACGGCTCGTAGAGCCCCGATGAGTGCATATTTTGAATTGGATGCTCAGCCTGATCCAAGAATAGAGTAGACTGCAAGGCTGGAAAGGGCCAAAATAAAGAGAATCCCTAGGTTTAGGTCAATGACGGGGTAGGGAAGGGGTATTGGGGCTCAGAGCGTAAGGGCGAGGGTTAGGGCCAGTATAGGGGCGAGTAGAAAAAGCACCGGAGAGGAGGTTGAGGGTCGAACAGGTTCTTTAATGAAAAGTTTCACTCCATCGGCAATGGGTTGGAGGAGGCCGTAAGGGCCGACGATGTTTGGCCCCTTTCGGTACTGCATGTAGCCGAGGACTTTTCGTTCAAGTAAGGTTAGAAAAGCAACGGCCAGGAGGACGGGGACGATAAAGGCCAATGGGTTGATTAAATGAGTGAACAATGCCGATAGCATTATTAAGGAGAGGAATTGAACCTCTGTACAAAGGGCTTAGGTCTTACGCAATTCCGGGCTCTGCCACCTTAATTAGCCGTTCTCTCAGGCAGAGGTGTGTGCCTCCTTGTCTACTCTAGTTGTCTTCAGTAGATGGAGGTGAGGCATGCCCTTAGGCAGGGGCCTCTTCTTTTCGGTCCTTTCGTACTAGAAAAGATCACTTTCATAGATAGAAACTGACCTGGATTACTCCGGTCTGAACTCAGATCACGTAGGACTTTAATCGTTGAACAAACGAACCCTTAATAGCGGCTGCACCATTAGGATGTCCTGATCCAACATCGAGGTCGTAAACCCCCTTGTCGATAAGGGCTCTTTAAGAGGATTGCGCTGTTATCCCTAGGGTAACTCGGTCCGTTGATCGGCATTGCCGGATCTTGTTGGTCAGAAATTCTGTTTTTTAGAGCGGGAGCTCTCGGATGTGGGAGTGTAGTACTCCTATTCCACATGGGGGTTTAATTTTTCCCCGCGGTCGCCCCAACCAAAAACACTAGAGCAGGGTTCATTTGACTTTTCCCCCTTTAGTGGGGTTATTTGATGTGAGCTGTTCTGGCGCCTTAAGCTCCATAGGGTCTTCTCGTCTTATGTTTTTATCCCCGCTTCTGCACGGAGAGATCAATTTCATTGACTGGGAGAGGGAGACAGTTAAGCCCTCGTGGTGCCATTCATACAGGTCTTCATTTAAAAGACAAGTGATTGCGCTACCTTCGCACGGTCAAAATACCGCGGCCGTTAAACATATAGTCACAGGGCAGGCGGGACCTCTTATTCATTGTCTTGCAAGAGGCGATGTTTTTGGTAAACAGGCGAGGCTTTAAGTGTTTGCCGAGTTCCTTCCCCTCCTTTTAGTCTTTCCCATGTAGCACACCAGTGTAGGGTTAACGGCTTTATTTTGGACATTTTTCTTGTTATTTTATTTGTAGTCCATTTCCCTCTTTGTTTGGGGACGTTAAGATTCGGTGGGGGGTCCGTTCCGAAGTACACCTGTGCAGGGAGAGAATCTTGTTTTCTCTTATTACTCATATTAGCATTATTTCTCCACTGTTTGCAGTGGATAGTTTGATATTGAAAGGGGGATGAGATTGTGTTATCGGGATCGATGGAAGGTTGGGGGTATCTGAGGTTTAACGCTTTCTTGAAGGATGGCTGCTTTTAAGCCCACCGGGATACTTTGCCTTAAATAAATATGATCTTTACCCTCCTGTGAAGGTTGTGTCCTTTATCTGAGGGGCTGTACCCCCTTAGATTAACTCTTTCGGTTTCTTTTAGGGCTCTAATTGAAGTATAAACAGGAATTGAGGTAAGAAGCCGAAAGGCTGAACTCCTATCCATTTCTCAAACAACCAGCTATCACTAAGTTCGGTAGATTTGTCACCTCTACTCGAAGCTCTTCCCACTCTTTTGCCACAGAGACGGGTTTGCCCTATTATCAGGCTGTCTTGGAGTAGCTCACTTAGTTTCGGGGGGCCAAACTAAAGTTCTCTTTGCTTGGGTATACTGGCTAAATCATGATGCAAAAGGTACGAGAACAAATCTCTGCTTTTTTAGGCTTTACTGGGTTGTTTCACTTCTCTTTCAGCGTTCCCTTGCGGTACTTTCTCTGTTGCTCCGAAGGTCCTTTTCTGTCGCCCATACTTAGGGGGAAAAATGATTTGTTTGGTTGGATGCGGGGGTGTTGGGGGGTATTGATGGGGGTGTGTTGATTTTTGAGGAGGGGCTAGCTGATGGGCGTCAGGGCAATCCGATTTGCACGGATATCTCCTCAGTGTAAGGGAGGTGCTGTGCTAATTGAGCTATGCTCTGGTTTTCCAAGTGCACCTTCCGGTACACTTACCATGTTACGACTTGCCTCCCCTCTATGATTTTGGCATTTTAGTTAATGTAAAGTTAAGGTTTCGGGGAGAGTGACGGGCGGTGTGTGCGCGCTTAAGAGCCGGCTTCAGCGGAACACTCTAGTTTCCTCTTACTGCTAAATCCTCCTTTAGGCACACGTTTTCAGCGTACCATTCGTAGTTCCCTGGGATAAGGGAATGTAGCCCATTTCTTCCCCTTCCATTCGCTACACCTCGACCTGACGTGCTGGGCAGTGCCAGTTATGCTTACTTTTTACCCTTCACAGGGTAAGCTGACGACGGTGGTATATAGGCGGGATGGGCCAGGAAGGGTGAGGTTGAACGGGGATTATCGGTTCTAGAACAGGCTCCTCTAGGTGGGTCTAAAGCACCGCCAAGTCCTTTGGGTTTTAAGCTTATGCTCGTAGTCCCCAGGCGGACAGAAAATGTAATAAACTGTCAATGTTTATGGCTAGGCATAGTGGGGTATCTAATCCCAGTTTGTGCCCTAGCTTTCGTGGGGTCAGAAAATATAAAGCTACTTTCGTAGTTGAGCTTCTTGTCTTCGGATGCGTATAACAGCCCGGAAGATGTTCGGCTTTAATTTAGGTCTATTCTTAACCACCCTTTACGCCGACTTCTGCCAACTTGGGCCTCCCGTATAACCGCGGTGGCTGGCACGAGTTTTACCGGCCCTCTTAACTTTAACTGAGTCAAGTTTTCACTTATGTGTCAATGTCTATCACTGCTGAGTACCCTTGGGGGTGTGGCTGAGCAAGGCGTCGTGGGCTTAAAGTTGAATGTGCCTGATACCAGCTCCTTGTTCCCGGGCGGGGAACTATAGGGCATCCTCACGGGGGCGCGGATACTTGCATGTGTAAGTCTAGCTAGAGCTGGCAGAAAAGTCAGGACCAAACCTTTGTGCTTGCGGGGCTTCTTAGGGACCATCTTAACAGCTTCAGTGTTATGCTTTAATTAAGCTACGCGAGCATACGATAATATGCAGGTTCAAAGGG